TCGCGAAATCTCCTCCAAATCGCTGGTATGGCTATCAAAATCGTGAGCATCAGCATGTAGGTTCCAGATCCAAGTAGTAGTTTCAGGGCCTTTAGCTATTGTTCTTGAAAAATGGCCGGGTCTGGCCCATTCCTCAAACGACGTTTTTACGGAATCCCTATCTACCAAAATTTTGACTTCTGGTTCCGGCGAACGAATAATCATTGAGTCCTCCTCTTTCCGGACAAGACATACAAAGAGACCTGCCAATATTTAAATAATTGGTGAACCTCTGAGCGATATTTAAAATGAATTTATTTTACTTGTATCTCCCATCTCTCTATTTTTTTTTTAGTTATTTACTAGAGCAATTATGATCTGGAAGTTGATCCAGGGCAAGTGTTCGGATCTATTATGACATAGATGTTTGGCGCCCAACGGACACTTTTTGGGGTTTAAGATTCTAATTCTAAATCCCTTTTGAATTAAGCTAAAAACTATTTTCTTGTGCAACTTAGACGATTCCTATCGCAATTCTAAAGTATTATATCGAGATCCTAAATATTTTACTATACAATATCCATCCAATATATCAATTTTATATTAAATAAAAATTATTATTAATTTATTATATTATTAATAAATAATAAGTAATACTCTCATCCTAACTATTTAAAATAGCACTAACAATCGTTTAGTCATTACTAAAGAAATACCCAATTTTTTAGTCATTCAAATTTAATATATATAGTTTCTAATAAAATTTTTTCATTTATAAAAACGACTAAGCCTAAATTACTTATTTTTCGAGATCCTCTTATAAGTTCTATCCATATACGCTCTGATCGACAATTCATAATAGATCTGATTCCATTTAATAATAATTAATTAAAAGAAGACACCAAAGTAATTGCACTTTCCTTACTTTGTTATGTTTTCGATGTAACTCTCATCAACTAGTATTATAATCTGATGTGAAACTTTACCTTTTTTATCCTTATTTTTTAGTTTACCAGTAATTCACCCAATTAGTTATAAAAACTCTAACCCTATACTATGTTTCCACATGTATAAGGGCTCTTTCTGTTATTAAAAAATCACGTAGTATATGATTCTGCTAAATATATATGTGTTAGAATTCAAGCCTAAGTTTTTAAAACAGAGATTTTGGCCACAGGGTTTAAACAATCTTGTTTTTTTGAACATGAAGAAATAAAGAAGCCATTGCAATTGCCGGAAATACTAGGCCTACTAAAGGCACAAGAATAGAGGGAAAGTTAATAGTTGTCATAGAATGGGTACCTCGATCTACTATATTGTACCTGTTTGTTATATTTTTTGTTGTTATTATGTTATTATATTAATTAATTAATTAGAATTCTAATTAATTAAGTCTTATATCTATTCTTTAGAAGTGAATATAGTATATAAAAAGTGCAAAGAATGTAGAAGTAAAAAAAAGAAGCTTTCTACATATAGCTATATTAATCTAATAATCGCATTTTTTTCATCTTATTTTTGATTCTAATAAAAAACTTTTGGACACAAAGCAAAGAATTTACTTTAATTCTCGACTTTATTTATTTTTTTTACAGGAAAAAAGGCGTGCAGCTGAAATAACTCACTTAGAACGCCTTTTAAAAGATTGCGTGGTACGATTGGATCAAATAAACCCTTATGGAATAAATATTCGGCTTCTTGTGAACCCTCAGGTACTGTCTCATTCAATATTTGTTCAATTATTCTTTTACCCGCAAATGCAATGTAGGCGTTGGGTTCGGCAATAATGATATCCCCCAACATCCCAAAACTGGCTGTTACCCCACCTGTCGTAGGAGATGTAAGAATTGATACATAGAATAACCTTTTATTTGATTGATAATCATATAAAACAGATGCTATTTTAGCCATTTGCATTAAGCTCAAGCTTCCTTCTTGCATGCGTGCTCCTCCAGATGCACATACTATAATAAGGGGTAGTAATTTATTACTAGCATATTCAATCAACCGGGTTATTTTTTCCCCGACTACCGATCCCATACTACCTCCTATAAACTCAAAATCCATAACCCCAATTGCTACAGGAATACCGTATAGTTGACCTATACCTGTTTGAACAGCTTCAGTTAACCCTGTCTTTATTTGATCAAAATTAATACGATCTTTGTAAGGTTCCTCCTCCGAATGAAATTCAAGAGGATCCACAGAAACCATATCTTCATCCATCTCCGAAAAAACTCCAAGAGGATTCACAGAAACCATATCTTCATCCATCTCCGAATGAAATTCAAGAGGATCCACAGAAACCATATCCATCTCCGAAAAAAGTCCAAGAGGATCCCCAGAAAACATATCTTCATCCAGCTCCGAATGAAATTCAAGAGGATCCACAGAAACCATATCCATCTCCGAAAAAAGTCCAAGAGGACTCAAAGAATCCATATCGTCAAAAGGAAACATATTTTTCAAAAATTCAAGAAGATCCCCCATATCTTCATCCATCTCCGAATGAAATTCAAGA